CCAAAAAATATAAATTTGTATCAAATTCGAACTAGTAACTAATCCCAACATCGAAGTACTGAAAAAACTCATATAAGCAAAAAATCTCAAGTATCCTTGATCGTGAGCCATATAATTATCACTATAAATAAGAACCATAATTCCAACAGTAGTGATTAACATTGACATAATAGAAGTAAGTGGATCGATCAAGTAGCCGAATTCTAAAGAAAAATCATTATCGAGGGTCCAAGACCATACATATTGATAGATAGAACTGCTTTTTATTTGCTGAATAGACAGATTAGTTGAAAAAATCATGACTATACTTAACAATAAAATACTCGAAAAAGCCCACATACGACGGAGATTTTTTGTTGCTGTCGGAAAAAGAAGAAGTCCCACTCCTATTAACATAGGAACTGGAAGTGGAAGGAAAGGTATGATCCACGCATATTGATATGTCTGTTCCATAAAAAAAGTTTTTTAATTCTTAATTAATATTAATTGTTTCCGATTCACCAGATCTTACCTCTTTTTGAAAGGAGTCAATAAAAAAATAAAGATATGCACTAACTTAATAACTTAAATAGAAATAGAATTTTTGAATTTTTATTTCTTTTTATACTTATTCTTTAGAAGTTTCTGCTAAATACTTCAAATATTCAAATCAAGAAGTTACAATTGGTCAAATCATATGAAAAAAGCAGATTAATTACTAGTCTCCTTCGAACTTTCAAATTCAAGTTAAATTAGGCATATTTTTCGCGAATTTGACAAGTTACTAAAAAAAAAAAGAATATTCTTTTTTTTTAGTAATAAAAATAGTTTATGCGATTTTCCCATATCTTTCACGCATCTTATGTATTCTTTTTGATTTTAGAATCAAAAATATTATCTAGAAAAGAAATACATAATGAATTGGCAAAGCGAAAATTTCTTTTGAACAATAGATGTCTTTCACATCCAGCTATACCAATGAGTAATCTCTTAATTTTTATTTAAATGGCAGTTCCAAAAAAACGTACTTCTGCATCAAAAAAGCGTATTCGTAAAAATTTTTGGAAAAGGAAGGGATATTGGGCAGCGTTAAAAGCGTTTTCCTTAGGGAAATCTATTTCTACCGGGAATTCCAAAAGTTTTTTTGTGCAACAAACAAATAAAATAAGTAATAAAACATAACATGTTACAATAATCTGAATCGGCTTGACTCAAAAATTGACTCATTTCGTTTCGAAAATAAAATTCCCGCTTTCCATTCCCTGTTGAGTTAATCAATAGGAAATGGAATTTGTTTCGCTCTTAGAATTAGAATAAGGATTTTTCTCTTTACCGTACTGAATTCAAAAAAAAAAAAGAATCCTTTTTTTGACAAAAAAACATAAGATACGTGATTGTCTTTTTAGTATATTTTCTCATTTCCAAGGTGGGGAGTATTATTTTCCCCATCAGCCTGTTTCTTACAATAATATAAACAATAATATAAGGTTTTCTTTTTTCTCTAGATCCACGTTTTCTCTATAGAAAGGCGAGTAAAAAATCAAAATCATTGAAACTAATTGATTAAAATTCTAAACCTTTTTGTGCAACTTTCTTCTTTTTGGATTTTCTATGAATTCCTATATAGACTCCCATATATTTATTGCCATCAATCCACTCAAAAACACTTAACAAATTTTTTTGGATAAATATGTGTCAATTTTTACTGATCCAAAATTTTTTTGTTCATTGATAAAATGGATTTTTTGGTTTCGATGTTTGAAATCAAATAAATAAAAAACAGTTCATTAAAACAAAACAAAAATGTTTTTTTTGGGGGGGGGTTCTATCCCTTAATTCATAGTTGGACTATCTAGTTTTCCAAGAGTTCAAGTCGAGGAGAGTCTAAAATACACACTAAAACTAAGACCCTAAATTCAAATAATGAACCTTCAAATACCTATTTGAACGAATTTTGATTCATCAATTTGAATCTTTCTTAAAAAATATTGCAACAATTTAATTCTTAAATCTAGACGATTGCTTATTCAGAGGGTATTATGAATTCAAGACAAGCCGCTATGGTGAAATTGGTAGACACGCTGCTCTTAGGAAGCAGTGCTAGAGCATCTCGGTTCGAGTCCGAGTGGCGGCATGTCATCTCCTAAAAAAAGTAAATGGATCCTATAATGAATTCAATTTCCGATTTCCTTTTTATAATTATGGGACTCCTTAAAAAAAAATTATGATATTTTCAACTTTAGAGCATATATTAACTCATATTTCTTTTTCGATTGTTTCAATTGTAATTACAATTCATTTCATAACTTTTTTAGTCGATGAAATCGTAAAACTATATGATTCATCCGAAAAGGGGATGATAATGACTTTTTCCTGTATAACAGGATTATTAGTTACTCGTTGGGTTTATTCGGGACATTTTCCACTAAGTGATTTATATGAATCATTAATGTTCCTTTCATGGAGTTTTTCCCTGATTCATATAGTCCCGTATTTCAAAAAAAATCAAAATCTTCTAAGC